AAGCCTCATTTCGGTTCTGTGTGGCTTTTATTCTTTCCAGTCTTGATAATAATGATATTTTTGGGCTGCAAGATTAATCGCGCAATTTTGGATTCGGGCCCTTTTATTTATGATTCTTTTATTTATTTATGATTATTCATGGTTATTCCTCATGGAATTACTTAATTAATGACAAAACTAAAAGATTAATAATATATTATGTTGAATACTTGGCTTTATAATGCAATTACATGTAATTGCATTATAAAGCTTTATAAATAAGGCGGGCAATGACTGACTTGCCCTTCTGGTCTAGAGCAAGCATTAAAGGGCTGAAACGATCATAAACTAAACGTCTACCAAAAAAATATTTTCAAGCAAAAGAGAAACTGAACAAGATGGTAGTGCTTTTTTTCAGTGGCGTTAAAAATAGAGTTTTTTTTATTAGTTTTAGTTCTTTTTGTATGTTGTTCAATAACAATTTAAGCATTTATCAAATATTCATTGAGGAACATCAGCCAAGGTGTAGCGCAGTCTGGTAGCGCATCTGTTTTGGGTACAGAGGGTCATAGGTTCAAATCCTGTCACCTTGAGTCAGAATCAAAGTCAACTAAAAACATGAAAATCAATCGACCGTTATCACCTCATCTTACCATTTATAAGCCACAGCTTACTTCTACTCTTTCTATTTTTCATAGAATTTCTGGGGCTTTCTTAGGGGCGGCCGTTAGATTACTTGTGATTACAACAAAGGCGCTACTGCTCGAGGGGCTCAGGGCTTATCCAATAGCAAGAAAAAGGAAGCATGCCACAGAAGCAGCGATAAAGGAGATATTCGTCGGCTAGGTTATCGGCCTACTCGAGAATCCTCCGCGAGTCCGCTGGCGCTTGCCAAATGAAATCTATATATAAATATATATATAGATTTCATTTAGCATGAGATGATAAAACAGAATCGCAGTTCTTTTCGGGTCAGCCTACTCTACGGCGAACTAGTGCAAAAAAAATGCACGCAAGGAATCGCACGAACGAACACTGTTATGCTTTCAGTCTGCTGGCGGCTAAGAACGGTAAGGACGAAAGAAAAATAGATATATTTTTACGCATGGAAGCAGATTACCCAAAGTAATGGGGACAGAGAACTAAACGACATCTCAAGCGCTATAGCTCACAGGTGATATCGGCGAGATCCAACCATACACTATGATTTGAGTTGGAAGTCAGAGGACCCATAGTACCTGCCTGATCCTAAAAGAATCGTGTAAACAGGAAACTTGTGGATTGAATAAAAGGCGAAGGGGTCTATGCACCTGCCTAGTCTGGCAGGTTTTACTCTTCAAAACTCAAAAAAGAAAACGGCAAATATATCTATTTTTTGTTGCGCCCTATTAACATCAAGATGTTAATACATTATATATGATGATACATCCAATGCCATTAATAATCCAATCAGTAGCCGGGAAGGGCAGGCACCCAACGAGCCGCAGTCAATGGAGCCCGTCTCCTATGAGTTCAATTTAAATCAGGAGAGTTAGTGAGCCGTATGATGGGAGACTATCACGTACGGTTCGGAGAGCACTTAGAAGGCAGGAGTTAATCATAACTTCCTACCGAAGTTTGACTCTATCCATTATGCTTTTTTTTAGTATTCTTTTCTTAAAAATAGGCGATCTTAACCTTACTTTTTATTATCTTTACCGGTACGCTTTTTTCTTCACTTTCTATTTCTATTGGTTGATCTTAAGCGTAGTCAATTTCAGTTTATTGGCTTTGTGCTATCATATGAGTAATGGAATTCGTCATTTATTGTGGGATTTAGGTTTTTTTCTAGAATTATCCAAAGTATATACTTCCGGAATTATTATGTTATTCTGTGCAGCTTTTGTAGCTGTATCAAATATTATCCGATTCTATTTCTCATAAACGCGAAATACGATAACCCCAAAAAAAAAGGTCTATATATATATAGACCTTTTTTCCCTGATAGCTCAGCGATGCCTCGGAATCAGATCGACTTTATCTTGCGAAGGCTTAACTAAGACAAGCCTACAATCTGTACTATTTCGGCCGATAGGATACTTTTTAGATAGGCAGAGCCGTATGATGGACAATTGTCACATACGCTTCTACAAGAAGGGGCCGGACCAAAAAGGCCAGTTTCCTTTTACTCTCAAAGAAAAGGTAAAAAGCAATGAAAGCTCATAGAGAAACCTTGGGGCATTGGCTTCTTCAAAGAATGACTGCCGCTTCTCTAATTCCAACCATTCTTATATCAAATGTTTCTACTCCCACATGTTTGATTCTGTTAAATATTTTGTTATTCTGGCATATTCATGTGGGAATTGAAGAAATTCTGACAGATTATGTTCACCATGAAATAACACGAAATTGGATCTTGATTCTTTTCAGAGTATTTTGTTTAATAATTATCAAATATGTTTTTTTGTTTTTTGTTTTTTAAAAAAACTTTCTAATCATTTAGAGATTCAGATAGTGCTAGAAAGCAAAGATAAGCGCGAAGAGCGCAGCAAAAAAAATCTATATAGATTTTTTTTCTGGTGCTAGTAGAGGCCGTGTCATGGATGAAGTTAGTAAGTAATTAAATGGTTACTAATGATGGTTTTTTCCATTGTCCTCTATGTGCTTGTTCTGGTTTCTATTGCCCTTGCCATGAAAAAAAGGGCAAAGCAGTACTTATTGGCTAAGGAACCGGCATGTGCTTGGCTTGAAACCGAGTTGGCTTCCGAAAAAAAGACTCTTATTATGGATCTAGTAAAATATTTAACATTTTCTATGATTCTTTTTCTCTTAGGTATTTGGGGAATTTTCTTGAATAGAAAAAATATCCTTATTATGTTAATGTCAATTGAGTTAATGTTACTTGCGGTTGATTTAAACTTTTTGGTATTTTCGGTTTATTTAGATGATATGATGGGTCAATTATTTGCTTTATTTGTTTTAACGGTGGCAGCTGCGGAATCCGCTATTGGGCTGGCCATTCTGGTTATAACTTTTCGAATTCGTGGGACTATTGCAGTGGAATTTAGGGCGACCGTTCGCGTCGCCTACAGTCATTGTTTAGCCATATGGAAATTATTCGCAGTTTCGCGCTAGCAGCCATATAGCAAACCACGCGAGACCCTATTCCGCGTGCCAGGCATAGAGCTTACCCAACCACCGTGTAAACGGGTGGGAACCACAGCATGCTCTAAAAACGTAGTTGGAAGAAAAAACAAGGAAGACCTCATGATGTTAGAGTATGTCGGTTCACAAAGCAAACGAATGATTCTAGCTCAAACAACCCAAGACCACTACGCTAGCCTGCTCTTGTATGAGATGAGCCCCTGCTCTGGCAAATCAAAGTCTCTTTCGGTCAAACTGGACCTGCAGTTAATCACGAGGAACTCCTTGTGGTAATGCACACGAGTGCGCGCTGTCAAGCTCTCAGTCTGCCATCAATAAATTATGGTAAGACCAGAATGGAAAAAGAAACCCTGCGGGCGGAATATTACAGAGCCTGCACGAGGGAGCAGATTACCCAAAGTAATGGGGACAAAAGACTGAACGACATCTCAACGCAAAATGGCCTTGAATTAAAATTAGCGAAAAACTGTAGGCAACACCGGTGAAATCCGCTTTCGTCCAGCTGACTGAAGTGGAAGTCAGAGGGCCCATAGTACCCGCCTGAGCCGTACGTAGTAAAAAGATTTTTTTCGCTAAAACTGCTAACAAAAGGGAAGGGGCCTAACCGTCTGCTGTACCTCAGCAGACCATATTCAACCACGTCTTCTAGCTAAGCCCCTATGGGTTTCAAATGGGATTTGTCTAAAAATAAAGAGAAAAGCAATTTAGGGCGCTGTCGCTCTTCTAATGGACTTTTGGATTTTCCGCTTTCGCAAAGCTAAGGAAACCTATTCAAATCTGCAAAACATCGTGGGCAACCTGGACTCATGAATAATGCTTTATGTCCAATTAGGGCAGCGGGACCTGAATCGATGACACCAATATCGGACAAAAGGAGACCATTGATGGAACCGAAACTGGGAGCCCTATAGAACGAAGCACAGTAATCGAAAAAAATTCAGTACAAAACGAATCTACATGCTGCCATTTGCTCTGCGGACAAGGCAGAATAAGAAGCCGAAAATGGAAAACGCCTTTTTGAAGACCTACTTTCATAAGCAAAAAAAAAAATAGATATATATCTATTTTTTTTTGCGGTATCACGGACACCCAGATGGAAGCATGGAAACAATCTATGAGTGGAAGAGGTACTCCACGCAAAATAGAAAACCGAAAAAGGGATATACTAAAAACCATACTGTCTTCAATGCCAGCTTAGTGGCGTCCTTGTCAAAAGCCCTACCTTGACTATTGAAAATTCGTTTCATACGTTCTAAACTACAGAGTAAATTCTGCTATCGAGAATTCTATGGCATCACTTGCTTGATGACTAAAACGCTGCGTAACTGCTCTTCGTGCTTCCTTCATTATATTGGAAATCTGAAGAGAATGCACCATGTTCAGAGTATTAAGGACGAGCTCGGAGGAGATAATGAAAATGCATTTTTTTTTATGTTATTATTTCTCGCTAGAATTCCTCATGATCGTCATAATGAAAAAGCAAGTTGCTTTATGGTACTTAAGCCACTTAGAGATCGGTCACTAAAAAAACAAGCCAAAATCTAACGACAAAGACAAATCCGAATAGAGGTTGAATTAGAGAGCCGTATGATGGGCGACTATCTCGTACGGTTCGGAGAGGGCTCGAATACCAAAGCATTCAATATGTTTCTGAGAAAGTTCCACTCTATTTAATTGCATGAAGGGATAAGCACAAAAACAAGTGCTTCGTCTCTATTCTTCAAATACGGAGTATATGGGAGAGGCAGGATTCGAACCTACGTAGAAAACCTTCAACAGATTTACAGTCTGTCGCTTTTAACCACTCGGCCACTCTCCCCCAAAATAAAGAAAAAATTCTTTATTTCTATTAGAAATCGGTCAATCCGCGCGTGTATGTATGTATGGTATGGAACCTTTAATGGGTTTGAACTAATCGATAGATGCATGTACCGTTGGTATATATTATTGATTCATTCATTATGCACTTTCTTTAAGCATCCTACAGGATTTGAACCTGTGACCTTCAACTTAGAAGGTTGTTGCTCTATCCAACTGAGCTAAGAATGCAGTACAATACTAACCTTCATTCATTCGTGAACTACAAAGAAAAAAGCTGTCTTCGTATGACGAATAAAGGGCGCGCAGCGTGAAAATAGCACCAGAAATAAAAAAGTCATACATAAAGCAAAAAAAAATATGATTTCGCCATAGATTCCCGTGGCTATATGCGCTCTATGCCATGCCTTTTACTCAATGAAATAGAAAAAAAATGCTCGGCTGTAATACGGCTTTAGTACATAGTAATTGCATTATGATGAATGAGTACCCTTAAATGTAGTAAAATTCTAGAGGCGAACCCTTAACTACTAATGAGATGAAAAGAAAATCTTGGTAGGGCCTTACGATTGATTGCGCACTTTGCCGGGCGCAGTAAAAGCCAACCCAACGTTTTTTTCGCCCTTATTAGGTTTAACACACAATGAAATATCACGAATTTTTTATTTAAAACTATTCTGAAAGAAGCTAGAATTCGTTTTTTTTGGATATTTATTTGCTTCAGTTTAACATGGTTTACGTGTTATTGGTTTTCAGAAGATTTGTTTTTTTTGTCAGCGAAATCCTTTCTTATTCTCTCCTATTCGGGTTTTATTTGTACACAATTAACGGAGGCCTTAAGCACATATGTTACTATTTCTTTAATATCATGCTTTTATTTTTTCTTTTCTTTTCTAAGTTATCAAATCTGGTGTTTTTTGATTCCTAGTTGTTATAAAGAACAAAGAAAAAAATACAACAAATTCTTTTACTTAAGTGGTTTTTGCTTCTTCTTGTTTTTTTTTGCCACTTTTGTTGGAATAGTTCCCAATGTTTGGCACTTTTTATATGAATTAAATAAAACATCAACTAATCTGCTTATAATAAAGTTACAACCTAAGATTTTTGACTATATTTTATTAACTGTTCGTATTTTGTTTATTTCATCAATATGCTCTCAAGTACAGGTACTTGTGATTTTTTTGCTAGAATCAAAAGGAATTTTTGTGAAAAGCTGCTGGAAAAATCGTCGTTTTTTTATGGTTCCTTCGATTTTTACAGCAGCTTTTTTAACACCTCCAGATATCTGGTGTCAAATTGTCGCTTGTTTACTTATTTATTGTATAATAGAGTTGACCATTTTTTACGCATTGATTATACAAGTTTATAAGAAGCAACGAGTCCTTTAACCGAAATTGGGCCATGGCCAGGGGCCAGGCCGCGGAGCGCAACAAAAAACAAAAATCTAGATAGATTTTTTTTGATCTTTGGCCTAATTTTGCCTGCTGCTATGCATGAAGCTTTAACCATTTATCCATTCCTTCTTGGCTACCTTTCTTTTTTCCTTGCCGATGCGGGAAGAGGACGCGCAGAAGCCCAATAGCTTTTGTTCGCGCTGCCCTCCCCCACCCCACCCTAGATGCTTTATGGTCGATTTGGATCCGGCCAAGCAGAGCAAAGCGACCGTGACGACGCCATCGAGCAACAAATAAGCGCTTCGCCGAAATGGAGCTGCGACGCCCACTATGCCATAGTCTTCGCCAATTCGATATGATATGAGACTAGGCTCGCTTATAACTGTTACAAAACTAGCCAGGGCGCAGCAAACAAAAGTATTTTTCACTCCACACTACAAAGCGGACTTAATTCCCCGCTTATTTTTCCGTCTTTAGCCTCGAAGACACAGAAAGATAATACGAGGCCAAGAAAAAAGCTCATAGAGCATAAAACGAATGCTCCGTCTGCCCGGGCATACGAGCTTTACTTTCTTTTTTTGCGCAATTGTAGTATTGTCTTTATGTCTATAGCAAAGAGCCCAAAATGGTTCAAAAAAATCAAAAGATTCCCGGAATATTTTCACCATCTACGAGAGATTAACTCTGTTATCGCTCTGCCAATAAATAATTTCCATACGTTCCTGCTTTAATCAAGAAGGTCTAGATCTATGCTATAAGGGAATTGTATTTGTTGAGGTTCATATAATACCACGGCTTTTAATGTTTTATAATTAACCTCCAAATGAGTAGGTTTTATTCTCCATATTCGATTACTCTGAAAATTTTGTCTTATTTTTGATCTAATGAAATATAGAAAATTATCTTGGATAGATATAAGATCACCCTTGGATAATTGAAAACCAGGAATATTGACCATTTTATAATTGACACAAATTTTTTTATGACTTATTAGCTGCCTTGCTTGACAAATGGTTAAACAGAAATTAAGACGAACCAGAATAACGTCTAATCTTCGTTCTATATCGAATAACAAACTGTTTTTTTTATCTAGATAAGTCTGCGTTTTAGACCTTCGCATCTTTTTAATGGGTAATTTTCCATAAAAAAGGGACAACTTTTGTATAGTTTGTAATTCTTTGGAAAAGTCAGATTGTTTTTTATTTGTTTTTTTTCGAAGCTTCAAAATAATGGCTTTTTGTTTTTGAGTAAGTTTTTTGGTCTGCCAAACATTTTCCGAAATTTGACGACAAGTTTTAAATCTTGATGCAGGCATATGAAGTTTCATTTGTTTTTTTAGCCATTGCGGATAACGGGAATCGAACCCATATCTCCTGCTTGGAAGGCAGATAATTTACCTTTAATCTATATCCGCCTAAAATTTTTTTTTATTTCTTCTCGCTTTTTTTTTCAAATCTCCATTTACATAGCAAATTAATATTAGGTTGATTATTGGTTCTTTTGAGCCGATGATCTTATTAAGATAAGGATGGATGTCTGAGCGGTTGAAAGAATCGGTCTTGAAAACCGAAGTATTGAGAATACCGGGGGTTCGAATCCCTCTCCATCCGTAAGTAGGGTAATTAGTTAACCTTTTTTAAAACAAAATAGCATGTAACCTTTACAGATCTTAACGTTGTGTAATTATTTTGCAGAATCAAGCAAAAAACAAGATATTCTCTTTATGAAAAAAAATATATAATCATTATTTATGATGATTCATTCAAGAAAAAGTAATGATCTTGAACTGGTGGCTCTGTGCTTGGTAGCCAGAAAATAGGGCAGTACCCTGAAGAGCTTGAGGAGATTTTTACTCAGCGGGACAGCGCGTATCGTGCTGTGGCTTAGCTCGAGGCGCAACATTGAGCCATGTTGCAAAACGCGCCACAGTGCACTGGACCGAAATATATAGATGTCATAATCTGTATAGTATTGGGTAAATCAAAAATTTGCATGTTTTTGTACATCACGCGCTCAACCACAATATAACAAAGACGACAATAAAAAATAACATAATAAAATCGCCAGTATACCAATCAAATGACCTACAAGATAAACTACCGGCACTAGTGGTTGACTGCGCGAAAGCAAAGACCCGCTTCGCCCTCTTTCTTTCGACGCAGTCAAAAAGATACGATGCTTAGATAGTACACCCGCAAACGCAAAAAACAATATGACTTATGGATCATTAATAAGCAAATCTAGTTTAGTTTATTTTTACAGTGACGAACCATGAGAAATAACTTTATCTATAGGCACGACTCAGAAACCATAAAACACGACCTAACCTACAGGGTTAGGCCAAATATGATGGTGTAAGTTCAATTCTAGTTTGACGAGAGGGCCTTTGACCCATTCATGTGACTGTGATTAATCGATCAGTAATAAAAAATCTGGCAATCCATGGGCCCTTGAGCTACCATCTGAAATGGTATTGAGGCCATTAAGAGAGTCTAATAACTAAAGAAAAGAAAAAAAAATTTCCACAGATTAAATCAAATTTTGGCGGATATGATGGAATTGGTAGACATGCCAGGTTTAGGTTCTGGTGACTATAATGTTTGTGGGGGTTCGAGTCCCTCTATCCGTACAAGTCGGAACTTCAAGTTCTGCGATCACCAGGCCTTTAGTCGTTCGGCTAGCCTACTATATAATTACTGTTTCTTAGTTAATACTGTTTCTTGAGATAGTATGCCACCAGCTATGGTAGATTGTCGAGCTGCACCCGGCATATTCAACTAATGGAAGTTGAATAACGAAGTGACCACAAATTTACGCGCAGATCAACCAAATAGAAATGAAGAATAAAGGTGCCCAATCCACAGTAAGCGTCAAGTATGACAATATTATGAAGTGACGACGAGAAAATAACATAATGAGTCCACGATTTTTCCTAGGTAATATAAGCTTAAAGCTAACCCTAAACTCTGCCCTTATCGCAAAACATAAGGCTATGACGAGAATTTCCAGAAACTTATCTTTCCTTAAATTATGATTATTCCCAGCGGAAGTTACGAGGCTCCAGAAACAACTATTTGTTTAGCATTATTATTTCCTAAATATATCATTGTGATATATTTGATATTAATATGACATGCATTTTCTAATCCTAACCTATTTGTGCGGAAGGGACCGCAGTGATCGCACTATCCTCTAATCACTGCGGTTATTTTTGTGTATCTAACGCCTAAAAACAGGCTTAGTAATTTGAGTGGTTAGGTTTAAGACCCATATCAAGATTAAGTGTAATCAGATTGCTTGATCTATAGATATAAATCCCTATGATGTTTTGAATTTTTTTATTAAAGATTTATGGCTGCGGCCCTCACCTAAATTCATACGACATTTGACAAAAAAAAGGTATAACTACTATTAGGAAATTTAGTATTCTATCATAAATTTGTAAATCAATGGATCTTTCACCTCGCATAGTATTTGTACTCTTGCCCCGTGGATCGAACACCAGTCGTGATCAAACTGTTTTTGGAAATTAGGAGAGAAGCCATGCTGCTTAATTGGCGAAAAAAGAATATACGTTTATTCATAAGAAGTGTGCTTAATTCATAAATCAGATTCTAAACTATTATGTGCTCTATTTATTTATTATGTATGCATAAGAAAACAGCTCAGGCTTAAAGTTCTAGGTCCTTCATTCACGATATAGATGAATAATTTGATTATCAAAAAATATTGTATATTGTAAGAGAACCTAAGCAAATTAACCGCCCCTACGTTGTTCTGGTATGAGCCATTGGCAGAGTGGGAAGTTATTTCGTTTTTGTTTTAGGCGGGTGCGTAGCACTTTACAAGCTTCGAAAAAAAGGCCGTAGGTAGATTTTTTGGAGTATAGCCAAGTGGAAAGGCTTCGGTTTTTGATACCGACAGGCAAAGGTTCGAATCCTTTTACTCCAGATTTATGGAATTTTTTATTTTATACAAAAAATATATATATATTTTTTTTTCAATTCCAATCCAATCTATATAAAGCCAGCTGACGTAGAAAACTACACAAGCCTCCTAATGAAGCCAAAATAAAGCCTATCCAAATACAGAAAATGAAAGGTAGTTTCATTATGGTAATATACCAGCCTGTTTCAAAACTTCCAGTTCCAATTAAAGCATATAGATCCGTAAAAAGATTACTATGTATAGCCACTTTGGTAGTGCTTGTTTCTCGATTAGAAAAAGAAAATCTTTTTTCTGGGAACACAGTCAACCAAAGTGGGAAACTATGATGTTCGCGATTTCTCCATGATCTGTCACCATGGAAAAAAGTTGAAAAAAAATATATATATTTTTTTTCAACTTTTTCATTCTGGTACGAAAGCGCAGCAAGTGGCAACAAGTCGATTATGGCACGAAGTGATTCATCATAATCAAAAATGAATGGATTTTTTAAGGACGGTTTATAGATAATCAAATTACCACAAATGGAATGAAAGGTGGGTCCATGTAATTGATCAATACCTCGCAAACAACAATGCTCTCTTCCTATATGTAGTTCAGAACCTAAAGGCAATAATTGAGTAAACTGTCTCTTTTTTGTGTTGGTTAACCTAAGCCACAGCATCACCGCAGGGGCTTGGCTTCCGAACCGTACGTGAGCCTACGGCCTCATACGGCTCTTCTCAAGGGGAACCTGAAAACCAAATAATAAATTAATAATAAAGCGGAAATTTACATAACATTCGCCTAAAAATCTTTTTTCCTGTTTATTCTGCTTATATGAACTCTCCACCATTCGTTATGCTGCGCCCTGAGTCCCCGCGTCGGCCTTCTCTTCGAGATTTACTTTACTAACGCGAGCAAAGTGAGCGTTTGCCCCGAAGGTCTTGTCTTTTCGGAAGAATCCTGTTCCCACTAGCTTACGGCCCGGCTGGCCTGCCAGTTTTACTGGAACTCAATGGGAATTATTCCGTTCCCTGGTTAGATTTTTGGATGTGAGATTTACTCCACGAGGAACAGTACGAACGTAGATGAATATCATCACGACCTCTTTTTCCGTATTGTTAGGAATGCTTAACGCCATTTTGCCAACTAGCGTTACCCGCGGCCTTTTTTGCCATTGGCAAGTCTCTCAGTGTGGTCAATACTGGGTGTTTTTGAGCAGCGAAGCTTATACCCATTCACATTAAGTTCATCCTAAGTCCTTGAACCTCTTGCACTAATTTGGGAAGAAGCCGTCTTCCTATCAAGGTTCAAGAGTCGACTGAGCATCTCAGCGGCGGGATTTAGAACCCGAATTCAACCAGAGTTCACGCCCACATGGCGTGAGCTTAAACACGAGATGGTCGCGCATAAGCTGCCGGGTCGCACGACAGAATAACACCCATAATAAAGATGCAAACTCCTCCATGTGAAATTTTCATAGTCATGGGAACTTTTCGAAAGTCATGACCAACATCCATCAGTCTTTTCGGTAAGGCGCGAACAATAAAAAATCTATTCCAAATATTTTCAAGGACGAAAGAATAAGCTTGCAAAAAAGCAAGCAGAGAATAAAAAGCCAAAATTTTGGTTTTCTCGTTGAAGCCGAAGGTTTTTGAAAATTGCAGCAAATAAATCAAAAATATTTTTGATTTATTTGAAAGAAATAAAAAGGAAAAATTTTCTTTCTTTTTATTTCTTTGTTTCTTTTTTCTGTCAGGCCAACAAAGCGCTTGGCGCTTTCTTCTCTGTGCCCGCTTACGCGGTTTTCTTTTCTCTTCCATTCCAAGCCTACGCTCCTCGTTTGCCCACGTATCGCGCCTATATTTAAATGATAAAAAAAATGTACAAAATAATAAAAAACAAAGCACACTACAGAAAGATTCTAAATATGACAAGTCTCCCATAAATTAAAAAATAAAAAAATTCAAAAAAAAAAAAAAAAAGAAAAAAAATGCATTTTTAGCTCTAGTTTTTGGGGAGCTTTTTTCAATTATGTTGAGTAATAAAATGCGTTTTGCTTTTACCAAAACTATCCTTTCTGTTTTCTCCATAGAGCGTATGAATCCCCTGGAATGTACATGAACTAGAAGCAATAATAAAGAGGTAAAAATAGGTATTATAGTACCATGAAAAAAAGGAGCACCTGTGGGAACATCTCTACTTACCAACCATTGAAATAGTATGGGTGCTGCCGTACCACAAAGCACAACTATAAATAGAAGAAAAAAAAAAAAGTTCTGTAGTTGGACCATCTGCTCTATTTGTTTTTAGGATTTTGCTTTAAAGAAGAAAAGAATACAAGATAAAAAAACTCAAAATTGAAACAAAAAAATGATTCATTGGCAGGGCCGAAGGCTTCTCTTCTTCGGCCTTCGGCGAAGGCTTTGCGCCCCCGGTACGCTACCTCTGTAGCCATAGCTCCTGGAAGGCGCGGAGCCTTCGCATAACAAATGACAGAAAAGCCAAAGGTTTCACCGTGTGGATTCGAAATGTTGCTAGCTTTTTCTCTCTTTGGCCCAAAAAAAGAGCTTTTTTTCTTTATGTATTTTACTTGCTTTGTATCCAATTAGTTTGTCATGGCCTTCTTCGTCCTCCATCAGCTTTGATAAACGAGTAAATTGACGCAAGTGCACGAATAGAGTACTTCGCCGCGAATACCATAAGATCCGGTTTACGGGTTTTGGGGTCCTCAGGCTTTGATTCAATGATAAATCAGAGAATGCACCAACTAGCCTAGTACTTGATTGCCGCTTCATTTGGAAAAAAAACATCAAAGATATGCTAGTAATGTTGAGGAAGAAAAACCATAAAAAGATTCCTCGTGTAGAATCTGTAGCAAAACTATGAACAGAAGTTAGCAATCCAGAACGTACGAAAAAAGTTCCTAAAACACGACATAGAAAAGTGACCATATTAAGAAACAAAGTCCAATAATTCAATTTAGGGAAAATTACTGAATGAATACAAGCTGTAGCTAATAGCCAAGGCATAAAAGAAGCATTTTCTACAGGATCCCAAAACCACCAACCCCCCCACCCTAATTCATGATAAGCCCACCAACTTCCTAGCAATATGCCTACAGTTAAAAAACACCAGCATGTCAAGATCCAAATTTGAATTTGTTTCCACCCATGGTATTGTGGGCCAGAGACCACTTTATTCGCGCTACGGGTCCAACCAAAATACAAAAACGCAGTATTTGCTTTATGAACAACACGCTTAGTCCACTGGCTCTTTGTAAGATTCAGCCGCTCTTTTGACCAAAGCGAGGAAGGCGACACCAAGTGCCGAAGCCCAAGCAGGCTTCTATTGCGTAGCAAGATGAAAGCAAAACTGGGATAAAGAGAACAGGTATTTTCAAATAGATTTTTTAGAATTTTCTTTGCATTCTCCTGAGTAATCAGCTTATTTGTTATGCGAAAGAAAGCATCAAAAATTTCGGCCTTGCTTTCCCTTCGCATTGGCAAATAGAGTGCAGAGATACCATTCATTATTTTGGCTAGACATAAGCAAAAAGTGATAGCACTGGCGACATATCCTGCATAAATGCAGGGAGGATGTATAGCTAATATAGGATCTTGTAAAACAGGATTTAATTCTGCAAGTGATTTAGTACAAACAAATGAAATTCGAACAAAAGGATTGGAACTTGCTAATAAGAAAATCGAAAAAAATAAAGCAATGCCCATATAAATTCGCCGTTCATCAATAAAGGAAACTTTATTATTTGCATTTTGTGCCAAAAAGAAAAAATCTAAATTGTTACATAAAGCGTAAAGCAAAAAAAAAAATCTAGATTTTTTTTTTTTCAACTCTTTCCCTTTTTTAAGCCTTATGGGCCTTTTATTTTCTTCTGCATTTACACCATCTTTTAACCTTTTATCCGAGAGCTCTTGAACGATACCTGAGGGCGCCGCTTGGGATTGGCTCTCGAGGGAGCTTTTATGATTTATGGTGCCAAACAGGTTCTGCAACAAATGATGTCTGAATTGTTTATTCTCTTTTTTTATGAAGGAAGCGGAGCGAGAAGCCACAAGCGGTCTGCGAAAAAAAAAGAGATTTTTGCTGCGCCCTCGTTTTGAAACATTGCAGGGTCGAACCCGATGACCCAAAAAAAATCCATAGAAACTTAGGATCCAACACCATAATAACAAACTGCCCTCATGATTAGACCATGTTCCTGATATTTTATAAAATAAAGGCGCATTAGCATTTGAGTTGGTAAATACATTGTAATTGAAAAAATCAGAAGAAATATAGCAAGACAAAATACCAAAAAAAGAAATAGTAAAGAGAAAAAAATAAAGTGAAATAGCCGCAGGTCTTTTGTTGTAAGTTAATGCGACAAAAATACTCAGTACTAAAAAATAATGGCCCAATTCATTATACATTTCAGTAAATTTTGCTTATAATTAGCAAAAAAAATAGATTTTTTTGCGTTTTTTAACGCAGAGCGTTGCTTTGCTTCCCTCAAAGCCTTGAACAACTTGCTTAAACCAATACTAAAAGTCCACCTTTCCTTAGGTGCTTTTGCTTGATCTATTGTCTGTATAAAAAGAAACCTGTTTTCTATTGTTGTTTTGCGGATTTATTTGACTTTTTACGGAAAAACTAGAAAAAGATAAAATAATTTGACGTGTTTCCAAAATAAAAAAAATCCCGCTTAAACAAAGAAAGCTAGTAAGGATTAACAGGATTGGAATGAGCATAGAAATATGTATTGAAGTACCAAATTGGCTAATGCTGGAAGGTTGATGCAATGTATTCCACCAGTTTACAGAAAATTTAATTATTGGTATATTTATTAACCCTATACAAATAAAAATAGAAGCGACGTCCACGGAAAACTGTTGAAAACGCAGTACACCTAAATAAATAAAGAACAAGATTAATACAGAGGTTAGACGAGCGTCCCACACCCAAAAGGTACCCCACATAGGTTTACCCCAAAAACCCCCGGTTAATAGGGTAAACAATGTAAACAAAGCACCTATTTTGGCGCCGCTTTTGGAAAATAACTGAAAAAGCGGATGTTTTGTTAATAAGAATAACACACTGCTGATAGCCATTGCGATATAAATAAGTAAACTCATCCAAGCGGCTGGAACATGCACATAGATAATGCGATAATTTTCACCTTGTTGAAAATCGGATGGTGCTACCCAAATACTTAAGTAAATAGCCATTGTTGCTAAGAACCAACAAAATCCAATGAGAATTCGTGCATAGCGAAAAGAGCATAACATGATCAAATAAGGTCGTAGTATTTCGAAATACATAGGGATTTTCTAACGTTTTATCATAAAATAATAATCCATCAATGGCCCAGCTAGAAAAAAAATATGGATCATTTCGTGCTAATTATTGAAAATTCGACAGCTTTTTTTTCTGCTTGATTTGCTCTTTGCTTTGTGGAAACCTGCCGAAAAAAAGCCAGCCCAGCAAAGAAACAAATTTTCTTCGCTGAGCGCTGCGCTTTGAAGCGCTTTACTAATAGGCCTTCCTAAGATATCTATAATGCGAAAAAAAAGAAGCTTTGCGCTCTGCTAAGCTGGATCATTCGCATCTGGGCCACCTAGAAATAGTTTTCTTACCCAAACTTCACCAAATCCCTGCTTTCTTCTTTTGCCAGAATTAGACAGTGTACAGGAGTCTAGTATAGAAAATAAATACAGAAGGAAAAGAATATATATATTCAAAAGAATATATATATATTCTTTTTTTGTTTGCTCCACAATATTTACGATGAGTGAGCCGGTATACCCGCAAAGGCAATCAATCCTATTGGCTTATCAACTTTTGTAAAGTAATTGAAACCAAAATAGGATAAAGAAATAAAAACAAAAGTAAATATCCCATTAATAGAAGAACATGAAACCATTCTGTTTCGGTAGAAGCGCAAAAGATAATTAAGGGTAATAGAGTGGGTAAAGTGGTAAGATTTTGCAAACTGTTCCAACTATGAGATATTATTCCGAGAGCCAAACAAGAATGAATACCACACATGAGAGTAAATATCAGACTTCCTATAATAAGGGTGAACCAATTCATTTTGAGTTGATCAAATTGGTATAGAAGTTGTACCACTGGAAAAGTACCAAAAATACCACTTATTTGAAGAACCCAATGACCTACCAATTTAGAAAGTAATATTTTTTGCAAACAATAGCCGCTTGAACAATACAATTCGAGTGTACCATCTTCAAAATCATTCTGAAGAAAACGTTCGGGAAGAAAAGAAAACGATAAACAAATCCAAATTAGACCTAAATGAAAATGACATAAGAAGTCTTTAGAAAAGCCTATCATTAAGGGCATGACTACGATATATGACAGAAATAGAGAAAAAGTCGTTATTAGTGTAGATGAATTAAGTAAAATCTGTTGATAAAAAAGTTTTAGAAAGAGTTTCAAGCTTCTTTTTCTCCATTTTCAATCCGAAAAAAACAATCTAGAGATTGTTTTTTTAGCTAGGGCCTGCGGCCTCGACTTAAGGATTTTCGCGAGAGCGGCCAAGCACTTTGTGAAAGAATGACTGTTTTCGTAATCAAATTACAAAATAGATATACAAACTGTATAGAATCATCATTCACTGGAATGGGATAAGTTATTAATTTTTGTAATCTGTTTGAAATATTAGAATCCACCAAAGATACGATAGGTATTTGTAATTGATTGGCTTCAAGTATAGCCATAGAATTTTTATTTGCATTTATTATTACTAAACAATCTGGAATATCGTGTGTCATGATTCCTTCAAAACATTTTTGCATCTTTCTAAAATGCGGAAAAAAATCGAAGGGCGACGATATAGAGGCGTCTTTAAATTTGGAATGCGCAGAGAAATTCTGAAAGTGTTTTTGTACATTTTTCATATGTTTGCGATTGGTCAAAAATCCTCCAATCCATTTATGATTGATATAGCTCTGATTGGTTGTTTTTGCCATTTGTTGAACTATTTTATTATATTCTGGATCGGTATTTACTAATAAAAAATGGCCTTTTGCACGAATAATAGATTCAATAAAATTACAAGCCCTTCGTAAACAAATAAGTGTTTTTTCTAAATTAATAATAGCCATTTCATTTCTAAATCCGTATAAATATCCTTGAAAATCAGAAGTAGGTATTCGATGGCCCAGATATGCATTTGTACTTAATAATTTTTGAATAACCAACAAACTAGAATTGTACATAGTTCCTTTTTTTTCTTTCTGTTTAGATAGCTCAGGTGGTTAGAGCAAAGGACTGAAAATTCTTGTGTCAGTGGTTCAAATCCACTTCTAAACACAATAGAGTGAAGCTTTCTATTAAAGAATTTTTAAGGAGTTCAGATCTTAAAAGAATAAAGTGGTCTGAAAGTCGATCTTGCAGTGGCTTTAAACAAAAGCATGCTTCGTTCCGGAGACTGCTTCACAAAAAAAAAAATATATATATATTTTACTTATCTTGCTTCTTATCTTCGAGAAAAAGCAACCTCAAAGTTTGAAGGCCTTGCCAAAAGGTCGCGGGCGCTTAGCTGGTTGTTGCCTGCACTGTCTGTGTTGCAGATGGCGGGTAAGTATAGAGGTTGATCAAAGTTTTTGACCTTCCTTAAATAAGAAAGTGCAGTACTTGTAAAGAAACGGTAGAATTTCAAGTAGGCTAAGGACGGATTTGAACCATCTTTCTAGGATTTGCAATCCAATACATTACCTTTATGTTACTTAGCCATTTTTTTCTATTTTCGATATAAAAAAAATGAATGAAAGGCCACAGTCTTCGCAGCCCCTTAGGCCTTATTCGTTAAGAGCCGCGTGTGTATTCACGCGGCGACGATATCGGACTCTTTTTTTGCGAGATAGGCTAACTGGTGATAGAAAATGGATGATATCAACAGAAAAAAATCTATACTTTTTTTTTCGTGGCTTCGAGCAAAAAGGCGTATGACACAAAACTATCATGTACGGCTCTGTAAAAGGACACAACAATAGCAGCCCGAATTTCGCCCCACTCTCTAGCAATTACTATGTAATTGCATTCCTCATGAAAGAAACTGAGTATGAGGGCGCAGCGTGGTCTGAAAGCCTCTCTAAGCAGATGAATCAGGTTAAAAAATAAGTACTAAAAAAAAGAAAAAAGGCAACATGAGCTTTACTCAACTATTTCCCCAATATAATTCTAGTTTGAATCCATTACGCGGAAGCGCTATACAATGTTCAGTTAAAAAATTACGACAAAACATTATATTGGTGAATACAGGGCTGAAAACTCCAATAATTTGTTTCCAACATGAGCTGAAAAGAGTGCCAATCACTAAGCAAACGAGGTTTATTTTGGGAATTGAAGATGTGGAAGTGTTTGGTGAACCAAAAATGCTTTTGTCAAAACCGCTAGAAAGAAAATGGAAAAGCAAACTAGTTTGGACTGAACTAACTAAAATTTGGCGAAGTGACCGGAATTTGATCAAAGGGTTTATTTTGAATTCAGTCAAAGGAGGTTATGCGGTAGCAATCGCAGGTCATATAGCTTTTCTTCCAAAGAGTCTTCGCAGAAATCGAAAAGTATTTCATAGTCAATGGAGAATCTTCTCCATTTTGAACATGAACTCAAAAATTGGCAATATCGTAGTAAAAGAAATTGGTGATGGCAAACTAGATTATTCTTCGCCAGCAAAACCGCGTCAAAAACAAGTAAAGCGTTTAGGCACAAAGCGGAAACACTTGCAAAACACGAAAAAAAACACATTTTTTCATAAATATGAAAAGACCGAAAAAAAAAAAAAGAAAAATTTCAGTTTTATTCCTATGGTCTTTACGACCCAGAAGACCAAACAAAGCTTAAAGCGCTTAGGCCCAAAGCCTCAAGCCCACACTGAGAAAACGCATGAAAATACGGAACGATCCATCACAAATAACGTATCTAGACTCAGAGATCAAGGCCGGGCAAGGAATTAAAGTTTGTTGGTGTGTTAACGCAGAGCAACTAAAGAACTGGGTTTGAAGAAAGGATGGCATGGAAATGACCAATTAGTGTGACTACAAGCGATTTATCATTGCCCCATATACCCATGTGGAAACTCGATACCTCGATGATGGAATGGATAGTAGTGGAAATATTAGTAGCTTTTAGTTAACCTATCTATTTATCATTCTATAAGCTTAAAAAATCTTTTTTTTCGTCCAGACTCCAAAACAATCGTGATGTTCGCTTCGTGTTATGTAGAATACTAATAACAAAATATATATATATATATTTTAATCATGATTCTAGTTTTTTCACCAATTTTTCCTTCTTCAATTTCTCATGAAAATCTGCGGCCCGTTTGGCAGGTTTTGCTTAAAGAGCTTTAACATTAAGGGCTCAAAGAAGAAAACAAGTTTTCTTCTCTCGTGATTCAATAAAAGTATTTGAATCAGCAAAGAAAAAGGAAAAAAAATGCCTCAACTAGATCAATTTACCTATTTAACGCAATTTGTTTGGTTATGTGTTTTTTATATGGCCTTTTATGTATTATTATATAATGATGGATTACCCAAAATAAGTCGCATTCTCAAATTACGAAAACAGCTGATTTCGCATCAAAATGTAGGCACAGAGCCGAGCGATTACAGTGTTGAACAGGATGTTGTTTTCAAAGAATGCTTTGATACCAGTATATCCTATCTGTACTCAGGTGTATCTGGAGCATCCAAGTGGTGTAACGAAATGGTAAAAAGCTTAAATGCTAATCAATTAAAACGACTGAATAAATCTTATGTATGTTCCTTGGGAGAAATTAGTGTCTCACAAGTAATAAAAAAAAACGCACTTTCAATTATGAGTCCCTCTACTTATCATATAACTTCTTTAGCGTCACGTCAAACCGCAGCTCTTAACAAAATCTATGTTTTACGCGGACAAAGGAACACCCTAGTAAATATCAAGAACGGACCAAGAAAAAAGAAAAATACGAATGCGTGAATTTATTATATTTGCTATTTTAATTTTTAGTGTTTTAAGTTCAAAACAAATCTTAATTTATAATGAAGAAATTATTGTAGCTTTAAGTTTTGTAGGTTTTGTTATATTTAGTCAAAAAACCTTTGGTGAAACTTTAAAAGCTACTTCTGATGCGCGAAGCGAAGCTCTTCTTTCAGAATTACAGCAATTGATGAGTTCTCAAGAAGCTCTGTTGTCCGAGTTGAAGAAACAGCATGAATTACGTAGTATAAGTTTGCGTTCAAGTACGCAAATGATTGGAGAATCTTGTATAAATGATCTGCTTACGCGCTGCGCACCTAAGTGCAAACAGACAGTGCAAGCTGTGTTATGCCAACAAGTAGAGCAAAAGTTGAAAACACTGTTAGCTATTCAAGAGCAGTCTCGCAGCAGTTTACAAGAGAAGATAGTCACCTGTTTTCGCGAAACAGTTTGTGACGAATTTCGCTTTTCTAAATTGCGAAAACATCAGTCAAAACTAGTTCAACAAAGCATGGTATTATTGAAAGATGGAGTTCTGAAATGAACAATTTTGCACAAAGATGGCTGTTTTCCACGAACCACAAAGATATAGGGACTCTCTATTGCATTTTTGGTGCCATTGCCGGAGTCATGGGTACATGCTTCTCAGTACTAATTCGTATGGAATTAGCACAGCCTGGCAATCAAATTCTTGGCGGAAATCATCAACTTTATAATGTGTTAATAACAGCTCACGCTTTTTTAATGATTTTTTTTATGGTTATGCCTGCAATGATAGGTGGATTTGGTAATTGGTTCGTCCCGATTCTTATAGGTGCACCTGATATGGCATTTCCACGATTAAATAACATTAGTTTTTGGTTGTTACCACCGTCACTGTTACTTCTCTTAAGTTCTGCTTTGGTAGAAGTGGGCGCTGGTACCGGATGGACGGTCTATCCGCCGTTAAGTGGTATAACCAGTCATTCTGGAGGATCTGTGGATTTAGCCATTTTCAGTCTTCATTTATCGGGTGTTTCCTCTATTTTAGGTTCTATCAATTTTATCACTAGTGCGCTGTGCGAGGCTCGTTTTCAGTGAGGACTAATATCCATATTCCTACATGTATGTCTGACTCTCTTAAAGAAATACATGCAGCAGGCCAATGCGGCATTTTGGGTTAATAATCCATCATGTTTGCGAGCAGTTGGTCAATGAGGAGGCCAAAGGGGACTGCCCTCCTTGGTGGTATCCTTTAAGCAGGGTAGTAAGGGTTAGGTTAACCAACTTGATACGCACTCACTGCCTTGAAAAGGCTACATATCCCAAGCAGAATACGTCGGTATATGTGTGGTAGAGTAACCCAGGAACCAATACCAATCTGGGCGAAAGCTTTGACTGATGTAGTGAATGGTCATAGTTGTTGGACAGCCACGAGTGATTCTAACATAGGAACCGGCCTGAGCAATCAAGCAAGTGCGCAAGGACCTTAAACTACTGAAGGCTTTGACAAAGGTCAAAAAGAAAACACGAAAATAGGGCAACCACGGGAAGTAACCGCTTCACATCATCCGACAAATGATGCGCGGGCTCAGAGGTCTCATAGTAGCAAGAGGAAGGAAAGCAACCCAGCCAGAAAACAAAGGTGACTAGTCAGAAAACGATCCATAGTTCTTTTTCATCTGTTTCGGGCAAAGAAAGTTACTCTTGCAGGCCTCTTCAAACAAATCGGAAGAATGGTTAACAAAGCGACGCCCGTACATATGTTAAGTAAGATAGTAAACAATTGTAAAAATAACCAGGGACGCTATAATGGACTGAGAATAATTCTATCGGATCCTAAATTTCTGGTTTACTGCTATGAAAGTATCCAAGGTAAGCCTGGGGACATTACTCGTAAAACCAGCTTTCTTGGCTTTGTGGAAAAAGGTTCAGATGCCCAACCCCTTCTACTTCTAGATTGCATGGGAACTGGTTTTTTAAACTCGCAGATACGTATACGCAAAGGCCGAATCATAAATGAATCTGCGCCAAAGGTAATCAAAAGATAAGACTATCACATCCAGATATCCATCATCCTGGCCTAATTAATAGGACTGCCCAATTATTGTGGTGTGGTTGATAAAAAAAATCTGCAAAAAGTGATATGGTTCTTAGTTCACTCATCCAAAGCCGGCTTGAAAATCGAAGTTCCGAACTGGGTTCAATAAAATTGGAGCTAAGCTTCAATGCCTTAATACTTAGAGTAGCCTGACGATTCCAAATAACTATAAGGTTCTACATGATTACAAGGTAAACAGCTACTCCAAATTAGGTTATGCAGGTTTAGTAGACCGAAAAATTTTACGAGTCTGGGTTAGGTCGGATTTGTGCCATCTGCGGTGATAGGAATATGGAAATAAATCATGTAAGGACTGTTTTAGACGTTTAAGTAAAAATTAGAATAAGAAACTGAGGTTACCTGATTGCCCGGAGCATATAAACGAAAGTAAATTCCATTATATAAAGCTCACCACGAAGCGTATCATGCAAAGAAGCTAGGAAATGCAGATAATATCATACTATCAGTCCTAGGCCTCTATTAAGTAACACATCCTTTGAGACGCACCTGATACAAGAATCTCAGCAATTGAAGTTTTCCGAGTGAGAGCTGTATGACAAAAAATTGTCATGTATGGTTCGGAGGGCAGCATAGACTGACCCCTATCTATTTTTAACATGCGTGGGCCAGGAATGACCATGCATAGATTACCCCTATTCGTATGGTCCGTATTAGTGACAGCATTCCTACTTTTATTATCTCTTCCAGTATTGGCAGGTGTATTTGCGCCTGACAAGGCAGCGATGTCTTGGTCGAATTTGACTATATGCTGGGAACTCTGCAAAGACGATCAGCAGGGAACGAACCATGATGGTTCGCCCTCAGAGACTATACGCCAAACATCTCTGGTCAAACCTACGTTTGCCATCCAGGCAAACAAAAGCTTGATGCCTATTTGGCCGGCTTGATTTAAAGTGATGGGTGCATGATCCTAGTGTTTGCAAATCCTTTGGCCTCATGGTCAATGCGGGCTAAAAAAAAGGATATTGTGCGCATCAAAGCGGGTATGATTAAGAAAAGATGAAGATATAGTCCAAACTGCACCACAACGGCATGAAAAAAATCGATTTTTATTGTGCTCCATTGACCAAAAGTGTGTGAATAGATTGGCAATTACCATGTTATTAACTGATAGGAACTTTAATACAACCTTTTTTGATCCTGCAGGAGGAGGAGATCCAATATTATACCAGCATCTCTTTTGGTTTTTTGGTCATGGGCGCGATTGCGCCAATAGAAAAGGTGGTACGTTGCCCTTACAGCGCTACCTAAGCGAGCACAGCTGTTCTGTGCCTCAAATAAACTATCTGCCTGGAATGCAGATAACTGGCAATGAGGTGGGATGTTTGGGAGTCGATGTCATGAGAAAGGTAGAGGATGGTGCCAGAAAAAGAAAAAAAGGCCCTTTTTCTTTTGTTTCAGTTTCAAACTCTTTTAGGTTAGACCCCGGTAATAGTAGGGATCTTTTGGGATTGGAGTGTGCCCTCTTTTCTCTCAAGGGTAAGATTTCACACGTTGCGTGCAAGAAGCCTTCGGCCCTTGCCCGGGCGGACCACTCGAGACCCAACATCTTTCGAAAAGACAGATATTCTATTGGTAGCGTTGCCCCTGTGGTGGAACTCTTTTCAAGAGCCGAAATGGGCATTTCCATTCAACTGGACATTGTTGATATATCCAAGTCAATGATGCTATCACAGGGTGAGATGAGACGTAAGGCTATACACAATAACATGTGGGTAATGCTGAAACGTTTGACGTGGAAAGAGAGACGTGGCTTCTCTAATGGCTCAGGATCTCCAGACAGTCTCTTCACTGAATGGAAGGAGACCCGAAAAAAATCACGAATTATCGCCAGGAAAGCCGCGGTCATCATGAACGAGGGTCGGTGGCCAATGTTGGGAAAGAAATTTACAGCTATCCATAAATTAGTAAAGAACCAACAAAGGATCCTCTCTCTTTTAGCAGCTTCCCTGGGACTCGGAAACCCACTCCTGAAAGACTGCATGCTTGAAATCTGTACTCAATTAACCTCTCGAATAATTGCCGTAGATAATTTCTATTATACTTCTGGAAGTCGAACTGCGGGAGTCGATGGTAAAATACTAGAAGCTTCTTCCCAAATCGGTCTAGTTCGTCGTATCTTTTGGATTAATCTGAAAAACTACAAGAGCTCACCCGTTCGCCATGTTTCCATTTTTGAACCAAAAAATGGTGAAAGGCTGCTAAAAATACCCACAATATTTGACAGGACCGTCCAGCACTTGTTCAAACTAGCTATTGAACCTGTAACAGAACCCTTTGCTGACAAATATAGCTTCGGATCTCGGAGGGGAAAATGTGCACACATGGCGATAGGTGAAATTGCTTACATATTAGACACGAGAAGGCAAAGAGTACGCAAAGTTGGCAATAAGAAAATGGAACAAAATAGTAAAAAGTTTGTTTCCAAATGGGTAATTGAGGCTGATATAAAAGGCTTCTTTGGCCAAATATTTCACCAATGGATCTTAGAGAATTTTCCCATGCCTAGTAGTACAGAAATTGTACTCGAGGAATGGCTTAAGAGTCCAATTGAATATCAAGGGGAACTTGAAGTCTCGTTCCGCGGTGTCATAAGTCCTTTAATCGCGAACTTTGCCCTGGATGGCTTAGAAAAGAAAATAACTGGCGGACACCGGACCACTATGACTGATCCTGGAAGGACAGAATGGATGCAAAGGAAAGGCCATAGTTATCTCTTTAACCAGACCCGAAAAACAGACTCAGTCCGCCTTATCAGGTATGCTGATGACTTTGTCATTATTACTGATGATGAGACATTAGTGGAACGACTTTTTGAAAAAGCAAAAAGTTTCCTGGCGGAACGTGGCCTCCAATTGTCGTCAGAAAAAACCCGCATATTCCCGTGGAAGATCGGAGAGAGACTTAATTTTCTCGGCTTCATATTCCACAATATCGATCGGGCTCGCTCTCATAGCCAAGTCACTTCCTCATGTAAGGTGTTCACTCGTGGGGGCCTTCACGTGTATCCTAATCCTAATAGGATAATGTTGCTGAAATGGAAAATAAAAAATGTCTTTTCTGAAAATATAGATTTCTCTCCTTATCAAATGATCAAATTGCTAAACCCAATTCTTCATGGTTGGGGCAACTACTTTGGAATTGGCAACTTTCTTCATACCTTCAGTCTGCTGGATCACTGGATCTGGCATAGAAGCTGGCGATATTTACATCGTAAATTCTCTAAAACTCCTCGACCCAGACTGGTTTCCCGATTCTATCAGGGGGTGCCCTCTCCCCGTGGCAGACTCTGGGATTTCCATGCTACTTGGACCGAGCCCAGTGTAGATGCCAAACGCCATTATGCTGACGTGATATGGATAACACTCCTTGCGTCTATGGTAAAAGAAGTTCCTGCTCATATGTTTCGAGCATCTCGTGATCTAGGTAATCCTTTTGTAGATTTAACCCCTTTTGATGAATGGAATCTTCGGATTCAAAGCTATCGGGAAATTTTGGTGGACGGGAAAGGTAATGAATTTAGCAAGCTATTCATCCGCCAGAAAGGTATATGTCCCGTCTGCAATCAAGGCTTAGGTTATTTGACTAGCTCTAATTTAGAGATTCGGGACCTGCGGCCTTTTTATAAGAACTCGGAAGTGCCTGGTGATGGTAATTTGTTGCACAAATCCCTTGTGCACTCTTGGTGTCTTGTTACAGAACATGCTTGAGGATAGACTACATAGGTTATGGGCATATTCCGCGAAGAGCCCAGTGCTTTGAGAGGAGCTCGCTGGGTTCTGTGGGGGGCTTCGCTGGGAACGGCAAAATCTATCCCGATCCTGAGGTCTATATTCTAATCTCGCCAGGATTCGGTATCATTAGTCATATCGTTTCTACCTTTTCAAGAAAACCCGTATTTGGTTATCTAGGCATGGTTTATGCCTTGATCAGTATTGGAGTTCTTGGATTTATTGTGTGGGCGCACCACATGTTTACCGTAGGCTTAGATGTTGATACACGTGCTTACTTCACTGCGGCTACCATGATTATTGCCGTGCCTACTGGAATAAAAATTTTTAGTTGGATTGCTACCATGTGGGGAGGTTCAATACAATACAAAACACCCATGTTATTTGCTGTAGGATTTATCTTTCTGTTTACTGTAGGGGGGTGCGACGTGCTAATCGGAATGGATGACGTTTACTTCGCCATAACCCCAGAAATGGCGACAGACGGACGTATTCTCTCTCCAGTTGACGTGTAGGGGAGACCCCAGAAGCAAAGATGAGTAGGGTGAAAAAAACCCTCCTTTGGGGGCTTCCGAAAGGTGGTACCCTAAAAAGGCAACGGAAGGAACCAAAAACAACGAGGTAATTTGCACTAACGGGAGGCGAACCCGGTGGACCCCTTGCCGGGTCAACGCGTCAACTCTCTCGAAAATCTCGTACGTGGCCAAATGGCAGTAGGGTGCAAGCAATTCAAGGCTCAAGTAAGCCTCGCCCGCTATGAAGGACTTGAGGTTCCCAATCCCAACACCTAACCGGATGACGCCATTTCTGTCAAGCACGGGACAGCAGGTGACCCACCACTTCACTTTGCTGAGGAGGCCCTCGACAAATGAGGTTTGGAAAAATCTTTTTGCTATACCCTTGCTACGCGGGCCAGGCGCACAGGCGTGTGAGGACTTCACTAGTCAGGCGGATAACTAACCTGATAGCGAAAGAACTGCATTCCATTCTCAACAACGACAAAAGCAACCTTAACAACAACCTTAACCCTTGCAGATTTCTATTTCAAGGAGACCTGATCGAGTTGGCATACAAATGTTTTAGTCTTCGACCCTTGCATTTATTTAGCCCACGGTGTCATCGGAACTGGACTGCAAAAGCACCACTGAGCTCTGAAAGGGCATAGAACAAAATACTACGGCAACATCGACCATTTCATTTTGGTAAACCTGTTGAAAAAGAGATAGGAGACTTATACGATTCGTTTCGTTGGCGCGTTGAGCAAAATACGAGAGGACTACAAAGGCTGAATCCTAAGAGGAATATGCAACTACTATTCGTTCGTTGATAAGTTCTACCAATTAACAAATGAAATGAAACTCGTCATCAGGAGCTGCTGTGTTCGCACTCTATATAACGCGGCAATATATAATAGAATATATGTTGCGCCCTTGCTGCCGCGTTATTCTCTGGCTACACTTGCCAAGCTCGAGCACGAGAGAGCCGACCACGGAAAATACTTCTTCGGGCTCTCTCTCCTCGATCGAAAAGATAAACTCAGAGGGAAAAAAGGGAAACCGGAGAGGCACCGCAGCCTCGTTCGACACGTCGGTACAGGCTATAAAAAAAACCCGTGCCAAGTCGTGAGAGAATTAAACGCGCGGGCAAGCCGTATGATGGGAAAACTATCATGTACGGTTACGAGAGAGGTGCACTAAAAGCGCAAGGGAAACCCAAAATTGGCCCCACGCGAGTAAGGGCACCTACTCTACTCTCACTGGAATAGTATTGGCCAATTCTGGGCTGGACATCGCTCTACATGATACTTATTATGTGGTTGCACATTTCCATTATGTTCTTTCTATGGGAGCTGTTTTTGCTTTATTTGCAGGATTCTACTATTGGATAGGGAAAATAACTGGTCTTCAATATCCAGAGACTTTAGGTCAAATTCATTTTTGGATCACTTTCTTTGGTGTGAACTTGACTTTTTTTCCTATGCATTTTTTAGGTCTTGCAGGTATGCCACGTCGCATTCCAGATTATCCAGATGCTTATGCTGGATGGAATGCCTTTAGTAGTTTCGGCTCGTATGTTTCTGTAGTAGGAATTTTGTGTTTCTTTGTAGTGGTTTTTTTTACTCTAACCAGTGAAAACAAGTGTGCTTCAAGTCCTTGGGCTGTTGAACAGAATTCAACGACACTTGAATGGATGGTCAAAAGCCCTCCGGCATTTCACACTTTTTCAGAACTTCCGGTTATCAAGGAAAGCATTTAGACGTCTTAGCAGATGGTGCCACTTAAGCACTTACCCGCTCTGCCCTCGTTGGACAACGTCCATTGGGGGGGCGGAGCCCCGCCTCGCCCCGAAAAGGAATGGCAAAAAGATATTCATTTAACAAGGGGCCCTGAAAGGGCCGCCAAAACTAATTATGACGTTAATGTAATCAATTTCTCAATTAATTGGAATATTTGTTATGCTGGAGAAAAAGAAGACGATTAAATAACGAGGACAGATATTTGAACAGTTATGGCAAGAATGTATAGGTTGCCAATGCTTCTGACGTATTCATTAATATTAAAGGAGCACTCCGCATACGGTGCATAGAAGAGTGTAGAACGAATAAGCTGTCAAACAAACAGCAGAAATTACTACTCGCTTCGACAAGAACCAAGACCGAGCAAAAACTACAGAAAATTTTTGATAAATGACCAATAAAAAAAAAGATAGTAGAAAGAAAAAATACTCAAAATGAAGAGCACTGCTTCTTAATCGTGTCGCCAGTATTGATTATATTTATAAGATAGGTTGGCATAATTGTGATAATTAATGAAAGAGACAGATAGATAATTAATGCTGACGGTGACGTAGATTACTGGCGGAACTTGAAAATAACGGGAATCCGCTCTTGATGGAAAAATTCTAGATATGACATGAATTTGCGGAAGCTAGATAGGAAGATATCTATATCTATTGTTATTCACAGTTGCTATCAAACAACTCCAACACTGCAGGATTGCTGCAGATTGTTCACATGGAGAGAAATGAAATAGGAATAGTAGTTGGTAACACCTACAACACTTCTCTCTTTTCAGAGCCGCATCCTACTGGGCTGCTAGTTTTCTTCGCCTAATCTAAGCCAACAAATTTTCTTGTAACTTTTCTCTTTGCGTTTTTCACTATCTGAGCTTAGATTAGAGGCCAAAGGTTTCTCACGAAGAAAAAAAAGGGCGTGAGCGGCCATAAAGACATCAAAAAATATATATATATTTTAGTTTAACGTAATTACTCGTACTAGACGAGCCAACGTACAATGTATATTTTGATGTGCATATCAACTGCCAGGGGAATTTCTAGAAAAACATTTGGGTATAGCAGGACTTGAACCTGCGACCATTAAGTTAAAAGCCTAATGCTCTACCAATTAAGCTATACACCCAAAAAAATATATATATATTTTTTTTTATCATTATGGAATTTGATGATGATAAATTAGTAAAAAACAACAATGACCTGCGGAGCAAAAAAATATATATATATTTTGGGAATTCAAAGCGCAACGTGTTACGCATTCATTTCAGTCTAATTTTATTACTTTGGTTTTCTAGAATATAGGCTTAGTAGGACTCGAACCTACAATATCACCGTTATGAGCGGTGCGTTTGAACCAATTAAACTATAAGCCCTGGATTCGATATGCTAGTAAGCATATCGAATCAAACGTAACCTGTCGCCCTCGTTGACTATAGGTATAAGAGGCTGGGAATTAGATGAAAGAGGCCGCTCAAAGATTAGTGGCGTAGAATAACGCGGAAGCATTTGGTAAGTTAACAACGACCGAGGGCCGCCGCAGGCGCGCGGCCGAAAAAACGAGAATCTAGACCCGCGGCCGCTTCGCGCCTTTCGTCTTCGGTCCCATCATCAATCGAAAAGCACGCGAAGC